ATTTTAAATATATGTATATCTGTGTATGTTCGAATCTCATTAATAACGAATCAAGTTACATATGTAACGGATCCATAATAAAGACTGTAGTTCAGTCTATCTCATAGGTACTAAAAACCCCTAATTCGTTCATCTTATCTTATTAATAAAATTCGAATCGAAAGAACAAGTACTTAAATATTCTCTTCGATCGGTCTTTTTTATCTATCTCACACAAAAAAATAAAATGGGGTTTTTTTTGTCAATCCATTTATCTACTTTAAATCGTTGATGATTCAATTCGAAAAGAAACAGATATTTTAATTTTTTTAATAAAAAGTAAAGTTAAAGTGTTGCATTCATACAATAACATACAATAATAGGTGGGATCTTGCTAAGATTGCTTCAAAAAAATTTTTGCCATCTTTGTATAGAAGAATTTGTATAGAAGAAAAAAGGGTATAGATTAATATGTTTATGTATCGACGGAACCAATGACTATTCATGATTCCATAATTGAATCAATTCCATATGGGTTCCAAATTAGAGGAATTTTTTGTTATGGTAAAACTTCGTTTGAAACGCTGTGGTAGAAAGCAACGTGCGACTTGAAGGACACGATCCATTGTGGATTTTTATTCTTACATCCGCCATCTTTTCTATGAATGAAGGTGCTCTTGACCCGACATCTGTTCTGTTTTCACTAGAATCCTTTTTTGTTAGGTTGTAATGAATATAGTACATGATGGAGCTCGGGTAGAAAGTATGGATTCATCTTTCAGGGGGCAAGAATCTAGGGTTAATACCAATCAATAAATTGGAACAACTTTGTAAGTATATCATATATATCAATATAGAAATTGAAAGGATCCAATTCAGTCAAGTTTTTAATTAAAAAGCAAAATTTGTTGAAATTGAGAAAAGTCTTTCGATTCAAAGTGTATCACGCGGGAATCGAGCGTTTATATGATTCTTTGATAGAAAGAAATCACAAAAGGGGTATGTTGCTGCCATTTTGTAAGGATTAAGAAGCACCGAAGTAATGTCTAAACCCACTGATTTAAAACAAAAAAAGGATCCCAGAACAAGGAAACACCGTTTTTTCAATTGTCTCAATAACTGGATAATAATAAAGATTAAATGAGACAAGCAAGAGGGGGTTAAAGACCATTCAAAAAATGTAATAAATTGCCTAAATATTTTTTTCTTTTAAGCTCTTTGAGAATTATCCAACTTGAGTTATGGGTACAAATGATTTTTATTTTTTCAGGAAGGAGGAAGAAAAAAATGAGTTAAATCCCATTCTAATTTATTTTATCAACTCCTTTGCCAGAAATTAGAATTCTATACGTAGACAAAACTCCAAATCATTTTTTCTCGAGCCGTACGAGGAGAAAACTTCCTATACGTTTCTAGGGGGGGTCTTGTTCATTTACTTAGATCTATCCCAATGAGCCGTCTATCGAATCGTTGCAATTGATGTTCGATCCCGAAGAGAAGGAAGAGATCTTCGGAACGTAGGTTTTTATGATCCGATAAAGAATCAAAGTTATTTAAACGTTCCTGCTATTCTATATTTCCTTGAAAAGGGCGCTCAGCCCACAGGAACTGTTCGGTATCTTTTAAAAAAGGCAGAGGTTTTTAAGTAACTTGGTCCTAATCAAACAAAATTGAATTAATGAAATAAAGAAATAGAAAGGGATAGTAATTCTTATATAAATTTTTGTATTTATATATATACTTTTTTCCTTTTTTGGATTCTACTCATATCTATTTTTCATTGCTTCTATAAAATATCATGTTCTAGAATTCTAGAACGACAAAACTCGAGTTGCTTGATCCTAGAAATATAAAATTCTGGGAGTTCCTTCAATTGGTCGGTTTTCGTTGAATACTAATAAGTAATAACCAAGGAATCCTCCCTTTTTTATTCTAGTTACTTATTATTGATTATTGATTCAATCTGATATTTTTTCTACTTGGTATTTTTTTTTTTATTCCTCTATCTAAAATCTAAACTTTTTTCAGCTATGTAGTGCCAATCCAACACAAGCCCTTTTTTAATAGTATTTAAAAAAAATTCCATTTATATTTATTTTGTTTTTCCGTTGTATTATTTTCTCAACATTTATATTGACAACAGTGTATCGAACAAATATAATTCATCGTGATAAGTCGATAAATTTGTTTTTGTCCGAGCGGTTTGATTTTTACCTTATATTATTCAAATGATGGGATTCCTTGAATTCTCTTTGATATAATAAGAATAGGGGTTTTGATTTAAAAGTCGATAACATAAGAACGAAGAGGTGGTCTATAAATTTTGACATTTATCTATCTTTTTTTTTGATTGTATTTTCATAAACTTTTTATATTTGGGTTGCTAACTCAACGGTAGAGTACTCGGCTTTTAAGTGCGGCTAGGATCTTTTACACATTTGGATGAAGCGAGGGATTCGTCCATACCATCGGTAAAGTTTGGAAGACCACGACTGATCCTGAAAGGGAATGAATGGAAAAA